GCTATTTTAATAGCAGCATCCAAAATGCCTATAAGAACTCAATTTATTATTTCAGGATAAACAGCAGAAATGAGTCTTGGGGATGACCTAGGTTTCTTTTTTTGGACAACCAGTATTTCTTTTATTTTCTTCATCCTTGGCATTGGAAGAATAGACTCAAAAATTTATATGATTCAACCTCAGACCCATTTAAATGTTGCGGATAACAGCGGAGCTCGAAAGTTGATATGTATTCGAATTATAGGAGCGAGTAATCGTCGATATGCGCATATTGGTGACGTTATTGTTGCTGTGATCAAAGAAGCAGTCCCAAATATGCCCCTAGAAAAATCAGAAGTAGTCAGGGCTGTAATTGTTCGTACCTGTAAAGAACTTAAACGTGACAGCGGTATGATAATACGGTATGATGACAATGCTGCGGTTGTGATTGATCAAGAAGGAAATCCAAAAGGAACTCGAATTTTTGGAGCAATCCCCCGCGAATTGAGACAATTAAATTTTACTAAAATAGTTTCATTAGCTCCCGAGGTATTATAAAATGAGATCCTGATATCTTTAGGATATTTCAAAAGAATAAGAACTAGATTAATTCATAGATTGTGTCTCACGCGTATACCTTGAAAAATTCATATTCATAAACCAATAAAAAAAAAAGAAAAACATGTTAATTATATCCAATTTTGAGGCACCAAAAATTTTAGTTCATCATGGGTAGAGACACTATTGCTGAGATAATAACCTCTATACGAAATGCTGATATGGATCGAAAAAGAGTTGTTCGCATAGCATCTACTAATATTACCGAAAACCTTGTTAAAATACTTTTCCGAGAAGGTTTTATCGAAAACGTCAGAAAACATCGAGAAAAAACCAAAATTCTTTTGGTTTTAACCCTGCGCCATCGAAGGAATAGGAAAAGACCCTATAGAAATTTTTTAAATTTAAAACGGATAAGTCGACCCGGTTTACGAATCTATTCTAACTCCCAAAGAATTCCTAGAATTTTAGGTGGGATGGGGATTGTAATTCTTTCTACTTCTCGAGGTATAATGACAGACCGGGAGGCTCGACTAGAAGGAATCGGCGGAGAAATTTTGTGTTATATATGGTAATCCTTTTTATATCCAAATGGGATCCGAAACCTCTTCGTATTTGTAAAAAAAAAAAAAGAAAGGGGGTCAGTTGTCTAATATCGTTTCTCCTCGATTAGTTGATACTTCAAGGAGGCTTTACCTGGAATGAAAGAACAAAAATGGATTCACGAAGGTTTAATTACTGAATCGCTTCGCAATGGCATGTTTCGGGTTCGGTTAGATAATGAAGATCTGATTCTAGGTTATGTTTCAGGAAAGATCCGACGTAGTTTTATACGGATATTGCCAGGAGATAAAGTAAAAATTGAAGTAAGTCGTTATGATTCAACCAGAGGACGTATAATTTATCGACTCCGAAACAAGGATTCAAAAGATTAAGTAGTTTTTATTCAATCCGATTCGAGATAAAAAATTTCAAGAAACTTATTTTCTACCAAGAATTAGATTCAGAATTAAGATAAGGAATGACAACTATGAAAATAAGAGCTTCCGTTCGTAAAATTTGTGAAAAATGTCGACTAATCCGTAGACGGGGGCGCATTAGAGTAATTTGTTCCAACCCGAGACATAAACAAAGACAAGGATAAGCAGGCTAAACTAAAAGGCCCAGCGTACAAATCAAGAATGGATTTGACATGAAATGGATATATCCATATATTTCTGACTCATATTTATGAGATGATACAATATGGCAAAAGCTATATCGAGAACCGGTTCACGTAGAAATGTACGTATCGGTTCACGTAAAAGTGCACGGAAAATACCAAAGGGAGTTATTCATGTTCAAGCAAGTTTCAATAATACCATTGTCACGGTTACAGATGTACGGGGTCGGGTGGTTTCCTGGTCCTCGGCAGGTACTTGTGGATTCAAGGGTACGAGAAGGGGGACGCCCTTTGCCGCTCAAACTGCAGCAGCAGATGCTATTCGTACAGTCGTAGATCAAGGTATGCAACGAGCAGAAGTCATGATAAAAGGTCCCGGTCTCGGAAGAGACGCCGCATTACGAGCTATTCGTAGAAGTGGTATACTATTAACTTTTGTACGGGATGTAACCCCTATGCCACATAATGGCTGTAGACCTCCTAAAAAAAGACGTGTGTAAAAATGAAGAGTGAACTAATTTCAAGAGAAACAAGAGAAATAAATAATTCAATCAAATCAAATATTTTTACTATGGTTCGAGAGAAAGTAACAGTATCTACTCGGACACTACAGTGGAAGTGTGTTGAATCAAGAACAGACAGTAAACGTCTTTATTATGGGCGCTTTATTCTGTCTCCACTTATGAAAGGACAGGCCGACACAATAGGTATTGCGATGCGAAGAGCTTTGCTTGGAGAAATAGAAGGAACATGTATCACACGTGTAAAATCTGAGAACGTCTCCCACGAATATTTTACTAT